TAAGAGAAAAAAGAGTAGAGGTATGACTGGCATAAAATCTACAATTGGACTCAAAAAAGCGTAGGCCTCAGGTAATTTGGCGAATAAAAAACTATTCGAATACGAATACGAATAAAGGGCAGAATTAAGACAGATCAAACTAAAGATATTAAGCATAACAGACATTTTTTTTTAAGATAATTGAATAAATTCTACTTTCATACAATATCTTAATGGAATTATATGTAATGATCAATAAATTAAGTTTCATTCTATATCTACACGTGTCAAAATACTCACGATAGAATCGAATTGATTCTTTAGGTATTTGGGCTGGAATTGACGAACAACCAATAACAATATTAGTGTTTATTAATGTTAAATAGAAATCTAAGTGGGGCGTGGCCAAGTGGTAAGGCGTCGGGTTTTGGTCCCGCTATTCGGAGGTTCGAATCCTTCCGTCCCAGAGCACCCAGAGCATCTGTAATCTTAATAAATTAAACAAATAATTAAGATTGTTTTTTTCCCTTTAGAAAGTGTAATATTGGATAGAATTTCATTCTTTCTTCTAATGATTCGAAACAAAATGAATCTTATATATTATATATTTTTCAAATTTCACAAAAAATCATGATAAGTGTTCAAATGACACGCGAATACAACTGAAAAGGAAGTTAGTTATTTTTCTAATCATACCCGGAAAAGAAATTGTATTTTTCCAATCTATTTTTTCATTTCGATTTTTTTATTGATTATTAATTAATATTTAGTAAATTAATGATTGAGTTCGAAAAGAAACATGGATTTATCTGTCTTAGGGGTGCGAAAATGTGCTCTTTATTTTAATTGTTTGTAACAAAAATTTTTTTAAATAATGAAAAAATAATAAATATAGAAATCTAATCTAATATTTTCATTTTATAATTATAAAAATTAACATAACTAATCATAATTTTAGATAGATTCTATCTATATCTATGTACCGAATCCATGTACCGACTGTCCTGACTGAACCAATGACTATTCATAATTCTATAATTGAATCAACCGCATAACGGTTCCAAATTCGAGGAATGTTAATGTTATGGTAAAACTTCGTTTGAAACGATGTGGTAGAAAGCAACGTGCGACTTGAAGGACATGATTCGTTGTGGATTCTTATATCCACCATTCTCTAAGAAAGGATGCTCTTGACTCGACATCCTTTGCTCTGTTCCACTCGATGAACCATAATTTTTTGTTGGGGTGAAATGAAAATAGTACATGATGGAGCTCGAGTAGAAAGTATGGAGTCATTTCTCAAGGGGGACGGATCTAGGGTTAGTGTCAATTAATAAGTTCTAACAACTTCGTAAGTATATTTTTGACAGAGAAATCGAAAGGAGCCAAATAAAGCAAGTAAAGCAAGTTTCAAATCCCAAGGGAAATTTTGTTAGAATTGATAAAACCCTTTTGATAAAAATTATATATATCGTGCGGGAATCCGACGTTTTTATGATTCTATTCTTTGATAGAAAGAAATAAAAAAAAAGGTATGTTGCTGCCATTTTTGAAAGGATTCAAAATCAACGAAGAAATGTCTAAACCCAATGATTCAAAACAAAGAGAAAAGATTCCGGAACAAGGAAACACCCTTTTAATTATCGCAACAATTGGATTTGGATCAGAATGCAGAATTCAAATCGATTCTAAATGAGACAAAAAAAGGGTATTCGAGACTGCTCAATAAATGAAATATGAAATGCCAAGGGATTTTCTTTTGAGCTATTTGAGAGTTGTTTAACTTGAGTTATGAGTATACAAATGATTTTCTTTTTTTTAAAGAGGAAAAAGGACTAAATTCTTATTTATTTGATGATTTTATAGACTTATTTGATTTGCCATTTTAATTTATATAAATAAACAGGATTTCGAATCATTTTTCTCGAGCCGTACGAGGAGAAAACTTCCTATACGTTTCTAGGGGGGGTGTTGTTGATCTAATCTATCCCAATGAGCCGTCTATCGAATCGTTGCAATTGATGTTCGGTCCCGAAGAGAGGGAAGATATTTGCGGAAAGTGGGTTTTTATGATCCAATAAAAAATCAAACTTATTTAAATGTTCCTGCTATTCTATATTTTCTTGAAAAAGGCGCTCAACCTACAGAGACTGTTTATGATATTTTAAATAGGGCGGAGGTTTTTCAAGAATTTCGACTTAATCAAACGAATTCATGAAATAAAAAAAGAAAGAGAATGAGGTTGTAGTTTGGTATAACTTTTTTTCTTTTTCCTTTCATGTAGATTTTTTATTTTTTATGTAGTGCCAATCCAACAAAAGTTGTTTTCTTATACTTAACTTAGATTTTTCGACTTATATTTCATAATTTCTATCATATTAGTTTTCTGTTTATATTATTAATATTAAATAATATTTAACTAAATTAATATTAATAAATCTTTTATTTCAAATTTTAATTAAATTTGAATTTATTTTCTTTCCACATTTTATATATATATTTATATATATATATTTTTATTTATTCATATTGACAAGAGTTTTTTAAACAAATATAATTCAATCGTGAAGTCAATAAAATAAAAAAATGGTTTGTTTATTTCTGTCTTCTGCCCAATACACCAATACAATATATAGATATAGGTTTTTTTACTTTGATTCAGGAATTCATTGAATTTGTTGCGATACAAAATTTTGATTCAAAAACTGAAACTGAATAATATTTGGTCTAGAATTTTTTTTATCTAATAATTTCTTGTATTATCATCTGATCCGTTTGTTTTTATGTTCTAAATCAATTAGAAAACTTTGTTTTGATTACAATCCAATTTTAGTACTTGATCCCGATTGTATCTACATAACATGTGTATTTTGCGGGTTGCTAACTCAACGGTAGAGTACTCGGCTTTTAAGTGCGGCTAGGATCTTTTACATATTTAGATGAAGCAAGGTATTTGTCTACATCATCGGTAGAGTTTATAAGACCACGACTGATCCTGAAAGGAAATGAATGGAAAAAAGAGCATGTCGTATCAATAGAGAATTCGGAGAATATTTCATTCTTACCAAATCAGTACAAAACTTTATTGGAGGGGAACGAAATGAATTTAAAGTTGGGTCAATTGAATAAATGGATCGAGCCCTATGGTTCAAATTCTAGGTAAATAAAGAGCAACGAGCTTATCTTCGTAATTTGAATGATTACCCGATCTAATTATACGTTAAAAAAAAATTAGTGCCTAATGCGGGAAAGGCTTCTGACATCTGCCACGGGCGGATTATTTATTTTTTAGTGAATCCTAACTATTAGTATTAGATTATACATTCTCCATATGGAGATGGATGTGTAAAAGAAACAGCATATTGATAAAGATACTTTTTCCAAAATCAAAAGAGCGATTGGGTTGAAAAAATAAAGGATTTCTAACCATCAAAAACATCTCTGAACAAGGCGTATTTTGTTATCCTATAATAACAAAAAAAACAATAACAAAAAAACCAATTCGATGAGATGGAAAAAAATAGAGAGTCCCCTGATGACTTTACCTGTCTCCAAGGTATCCATTAGTTCATAAGATAATACCTTGTTTTGACTGTATCGCACTATGTATCATTTGATAATCCCCCAAAACCCCTACTTTGACTTTAGTTTTGGTCTAAATTTAAATGGAAGAATTCCAAGGATATATAGAACTAGGTAGGTCTTGGCAACACAACTTTTTCTATCCACTTATCTTTCAGGAATATATTTATGCATTTGGGTATGATCGTGGTTTAAATAAATCTAGTTTGTTGGAAAATGTAGGCGATAAGAAATACAGTTTACTAATTGTAAAACGTTTAATTACTCGAATGTATCAACAGAATTATTTGATTCTTTCTGCTAATTATTTGAACCAAAATGAATTTTTTGGGCACAAACACAAGAAAAATTTGTATTCTCAAAAAATATCAGAAGGGTTTTCGGTCATTGTGGAAATTCCATTTTCCCTACTATTAAAATATTCCATAGAGGGAAAAGAAATAGTCAAATCTCAAAATTTGCGATCAATTCATTCATTATTTCCTTTTTTAGAGGACAAATTCTTACATTTAAATTATGTCTTATATATATTAATACCTTACCCTGCCCATCTAGAAATCTTGGTTCAAACTCTTCGCTACTGGGTGAAAGAAGCCTCTTCTTTGCATTTATTACGATTCTTTCTTTATGAATATCGTAATTGGAATAGTCCTATTACTCCAAAAAAATCCATTTCTATTTTTTCAAAAAGGAATCAAAGATTTTTCTTGTTTCTATATAATTCCTATGTATGTGAATATGAATCCATTTTTGTTTTTCTCCGCAACCAATCTTCTCATTTACGATCAACATCTTCTGGAGCCCTTCGTGAACGAATCCATTTCTACCGAAAGCTAGAATATCTAGTAAAAAATTTTACTAAGGATTTTAGGGTTATCTTATGGCTTTTCAAAGATCCTTTCGTGCATTATGTTAGGTATCGAGGAAAATCAATTCTGGCTTTAAAAGGGACAGCTCTTCCGATGCATAAATGGAAAAATTATCTTATATATTTCTGGCAATGTTATTTTTCCGTGTGGTCTCAACCAAGAAGAATCTATATCAATCGATTATCAAACCATTCCCTCTTTTTTATGGGTTTTTTTTCAAGTGTGCGACTCAATTCTTCAGTGGTACGGAGTCAAATGTTAGAAAATTCATTTCTAATAGATAATACTATTAATAAGTTCGATACCATAGTTCCAATTATTCCTCTGGTTGGATCGTTGGCTAAAGCGAAATTTTGTAACGTATTAGGACATCCCATGAGTAAGTCGGCCTGGACCGATTTATCAGATTCTGATATTATTGATCGATTTGGGCGTATATGCCGAAATCTTTCTCATTATTATAGCGGCTCCTCAACAAAAAAGAATTTGTATCGAATAAAGTATATACTTCGACTTTCTTGTGCTAGAACTTTAGCTCGTAAACACAAAAGTACTGTACGTGCTTTTTTG